AATTGGTGTACTTATTTGGTCTTCTGTGGTTGTGTTGTTTTGGTCTTATTTTTATGTTGAAAAATAAGTTTTGATTTGGTGATTTTGTTTAGATGTCTTTTAAATAATGCATGTTCATTTGTGTTGAATTTATCTAGGGAGATTTCATACGCTGAATATTAAATCGATGATAAAATGATGATTAAAATTGTTAACGTTTGTTAAATTTGAATAGGGGGAAAATGGAGGAATGTTAAGTGCAAACGAATGGATTGTCAATGGTTTGGACAATCTAGGAAAATTCAGTCATTTTTTTTGTTAAATTGATGAAATAAAAATTAACGATAAAAAATAGTGATGGAAATTGTGATTTTAGGTAGCAATTCCTGGAAGGTTGAATAATGAAAAATATGTCCGGCAACCATTACAGTATCTGCATACTCTATAGGTAGCTGGGGGACCCACCATGAATGGGGTTAAAGTGCATCAGTGTCAAGTTTGAGACGACCTTATCCTTAGACCATGACATTAGGGACGCTTCGGGCGCCGTCTGCTCGCCGGTCATGTGATGGACATGTCAAGAGGAAGATAACTCCTGCTACGCACTTTGAAGGGCATATTGAAGATATACAGAAAAAAAACCAAGTGTAGGAGAAGTCGGATGCCGCGATAACGAGGCCAAATGAGGAGTATTCAACCGACATGGTTGTATCTGTGAAGAGCAAGGGAAGGTGAGTGGAGCAAGTTATGGCCCTGAAATAGGAACCAGAGGCACAAAAGAGCAAGTTGGGCGAGGGTGTAGGGGGAAAGTATGGTCCTGAAACTGGTCACTAAAAGCAACATCTACGTTGAGTAGCTCGGTTCTCGTGAGGATTACGATTAATAGATAACCAGGTTCTCTGGCTTGTGAGTACTTGAAAGCTGTTGGACGGGATTGTTATCTAGGAGGTGGGCTAAACTTATGGACTAGAGGTTTCACTAATGTGCTGTGACGTTATCCGTTTACTAGAGTTAGGTTTAGTGTGGGAGGCAGGATATTACGATTTGGGGTGACGCTTGTTTGGGTATGAGTTAGGATTACTTGGGCTTGTATGCGCCTGAAGTGGGAATGTGCCTGGAAGAGTGTATGTCAAATATGGGTTGTCATGAGTTGTGATATGTGAGTTTGGTTGGTTTGAGCATTACTTGTTGTGTGGAGTATCCTACATTGGTGAGATGTCTGATGCGGACGAGGAACGTATGCAAAGTAATACATACCCTAATAATCATGTAAAAACATGGTGGGGGGGATGGGGGGGGCGCGAATAAAAGTGAGTTGGTAGGTTCCTGTAGTTAAATTTTAATAACAATGGCTTTTCAGGCCGTAGATCTCGGGTAATGGCCGAGTGGGAATATATGATAAATTTTGTTTTATTTATAAGTCTGTGTTTTGTTTTAGGGGGGTTGGCAGTGGCATCTAACCCTTCTCCTTACTATGGGGTGATGGGTTTAGTTCTGGCATCTATTGCTGGGTGCGGGTGGTTGGTAAGTTTGGGTGTGTCTTTTGTGTCCTTGGTATTGGTAATGGTGTATCTAGGGGGTATGTTGGTAGTGTTTGTTTATTCTGTGTCGTTAGCGGCAGATCCTTATCCGGAGTCTTGGGCTGATTGACATGTCGTTGGGTATGGTTTAGGCATGGGGTTGGTTATTGCTGTGGGGTGAACTATGGTAGGGGTTTCTGGTGATTTTGTAGGATTGGGAACAGTGAATAATGCTGGTCTGTTATCGGTGCGGTTGGATTTTAGTGGAGTGGCTATGTTGTATTCGTGGGGGGCTGGGTTGTTTTTAATTGCTGGGTGAGGGCTCTTGCTAACTTTATTAGTGGTGTTGGAGCTTGTGCGGGGGTTATCTCGGGGTGCTATTCGGGCGGTTAGGGTATCAGAAGATAGTTTAGTTGAAAATACCAGCTTTGGGAGTTGGTGATAAGGGTTTGACTCCCTTTTTTCTGATTGGTTGGTAACTCTAAGAAGATGGGTAGTCTTCAATCTTTGGTTTACAAGACCAATGTTTTTATAAACTATTAGAGTTTGATTAGAGTTTTAGTAGTTTGTTTTCTAGTACGCTTGCAATTGGAAATAGGACTAGAATGATTATGAAGTAGGTGAATGAGGCTACTTGTCCGATGATGATGAATGGGTGTTCTACCGGCTGGCTGCCAACTCATGTCAGGATTAGTAGATTGGCGACTAGAATTCAGAATAGGATTTGTGAGAGGGGTCGGAAGGTTATTGATCGTTGTTTAGACTTGTGTAGGAGAGGAACCAGGAAGAGCACTAGAACGGAGGCGGCTAGGGCCAATACTCCTCCAAGTTTGTTGGGGATTGATCGGAGAATGGCATATGCGAATAGGAAGTATCATTCAGGTTTGATGTGTGGGGGTGTGGCTAAGGGGTTGGCGGGCGTGAAATTTTCTGGATCTCCTAGGAGGTTTGGGGAGAATAGAGCTAATGAGGTTAGTAGGATAAGTATTAGCGCGAATCCTAGGATGTCTTTGATTGAGTAGTAAGGGTGGAATGGAATTTTGTCACAGTCTGAAGGGATTCCTAGGGGGTTGTTTGATCCTGTTTCGTGTAGGAAGGTGAGGTGGACTAATGTTAGCCCTGCAATTAGGAATGGTAGAAGGAAGTGAAGAGCGAAGAATCGGGTTAATGTGGGGTTATCTACTGAGAACCCTCCTCAGGCTCATTCTACTAGTGTTTGGCCAATGTATGGGATTGCTGAGAATAGGTTAGTGATGACTGTGGCTCCTCAGAATGATATTTGGCCTCATGGTAGGACATAGCCTACGAAAGCAGTTGCTATTAGGGCTAGTAGTAGGATTACTCCAATGTTTCAGGTTTCTTTGTTTAGGTATGAGCCGTAGTAGAATCCTCGTCCGATGTGAAGGTAGATGCAGATGAAGAAGAAGGAAGCTCCGTTTGCATGTAGGTTTCGGATTAGTCATCCGAATTGTACATTTCGGCATATATGGGCTACGGAAGTAAAAGCTAGGGTAGTGTCTGCTGTGTAGTGTATGGCTAGTAGTAGTCCTGTGATGATTTGGGTGACCAGGCAAATGCCTAGTAGGGATCCGAAGTTTCATCAGGCTGAGATATTTGATGGGGTAGGGAGATCGATCAGGGAGTCGTTGACGATTTTTAGTAGGGGGTGGTTTTTACGTAAGTTGAGGGCCATTAGGTTGGTTTTTATGTGGATATTAAGATGATGAAAATTGATAGGGCGAATGATCCTAGATAGGCTTTAATTAGTCCTGTGTGTAGGGTAGTGATTGTTTTAGTTGTTAGTAGTTGTAGGCTGGCTAGTCCTTCTGGCCCTAGTATTTTGTATCAGGAGAGATCTACTAGGTGTGACGCAATTTTTTGGCCGCCGGCGAGGATGTGGGCTACGCTGAGGCGGTGCGCTAGGGGGTTGAAGTAGCCCAGTGATGAGGAGAAGCTTGATATAGGGTTTTGTTTTGGCATGATTAGGGTTTGGGTTATTGTAGTTAATTCTAGGGCTAGAGCTACTCCTAGTAGGGTGACTACAATGGCTGTGATTTTCAGGGATAGAGGCATAGTTATGGGCGGGGTCTTTGCTGGTAGGATGTAGGAGGTGATTAGGAATCCTGCTGTGATGCTCCCTAGTGCGAGTCGGGTAATGGAGGATAAGACTGCTGGATTGTTTTCGTTTATGGGGGTTAGTGGGGGGATGCGGGTGAAACCTGTTTGTACTATTAGGGTTATTCGAATAGTATAGATTGCGGTGAATGATGTGGCTAGTAGGGTGAGGGTTAGGGCCCAAGCGTTTAGGTATGATGTGTTAAGGCTTTCAATAATTTGGTCTTTTGAGTAGAATCCTGCTAAGAATGGGGTTCCTATTAGGGCTAGGTTACCGATAGTTAGGCAGGAGGTGGTTGTTGGTATTATTTTTTGAAGGCCGCCTATTTTTCGGATGTCTTGTTCTCCGTTTAGGTTGTGGATGATAGAGCCTGAGCATAGGAATAGTATGGCTTTAAAGAACGCATGGGTGGAGATATGGAGGAAGGCTAGTTGAGGCAGGTTTAGGCCGATTGTGACTATTATTAGTCCCAGTTGACTGGATGTGGAGAAGGCAATGATTTTTTTGATGTCATTTTGGGTTAAAGCACATGTGGCTGCGAATAGGGTGGAAATAGCCCCTAAGCATAGGCACAGGGATAGGGCGGTGGGGTTGTTGCTGAATAGTGGGTGTGTTCGGATTAGTAGGAAAATTCCGGCTACTACTATTGTGCTGGAGTGAAGTAGGGCGGATACTGGGGTTGGGCCTTCTATTGCAGCTGGAAGTCATGGATGTAGTCCAAATTGGGCGGATTTGCCTGTTGCAGCTAGAATTAAGCCTAGTAGTGGCAGGGTTGGGGTTTGGTTTGCGGATGATATTTGTTGGATTTCTCAAGTGTTTATGGAGGAGGCTAGTCATGCTATACATAGGATGAGTCCAACGTCTCCTACTCGATTGTACAGGACGGCTTGCAGGGCTGCAGTATTGGCTTCTGCTCGGCCATGTCATCAGCTAATTAGGAGGAAGGATATGATTCCTACTCCTTCTCATCCAATGAATAGTAGGAATAGGTTGTTAGAGGTGATAAGGATGAGTATTGCGATGAGGAAGAATAGGAGGTAGGTAAAGAATTTTGTGATGTAGGGGTCTGAGGCTATGTATCATGTTGCGAATTGTAGGATTGATCAGGATACGAACAGGGCGATTGGGAAGAATGTTAATGAGTAAAAGTCTATTTTTAGGCTAATAGGAATTTTGAAGTTTATGATAAATTTTCATTCTCATAGGGAGGTAAGGCTTTCTGTCCCGGAGTGGATGTGGAGGGTTATGGGAATCAAGCTGAGGAAGAACGCAGTTTTAACAGTTTTTGTAATGGTTGTTGGGGTGTTTTTGAGGCTGTTAGATACTAGTGGAAGAATGATCGGGGTGGATAGGGTGGCTAAGGTTAGTAGTATGAACGTGTTCAAGGCTAGTGATTGGTCCATTACTTTCACTTGGATTTGCACCAAGATGAGTGGCTCCTAAGACCATTGGATTACTGTTATCCTTTGAAAGTTAAGGGGACTGAGGTTTTAGGCTCAGATTGCAGGAATTAGCAGTTCCTGTTGGTTGGACCTTCCCCTCGGTAAGCAAGAAGGGTTTAACTTCTATTTTTAGAATCACAATCTAATGTTTTAGTTGAAACTATGCTTGCATATAGGGACTCCTGAGATAAGTTCAGGTTTGAAAATAAGTAGGATTATGGGGATTATGTGTAGGGCTATAAGCAGATGTTCTCGTGTGGAGGAGTTTTGAATGCATGTGATGTGGGATGGGAGTGTTCCTCGTTGTGTCATTGTTAGCATGTATAGGGTGTATGATGCGGTGAGTAGGATCGCAGTCCCTGTTAGGATGATTGTCAGGGAGGATCAGTTGAATAGGGCAATTATGATGGTTAATTCTGCTATGAGGTTGGTTGTTGGAGGTAGTGCTATGTTTGTTAGGTTAGCTAGCAGCCATCAGGTGGCTATTAGGGGGAGAAGTGGTTGAAGCCCTCGTGTTAGTAGGAGGATTCGGCTGTGGGTTCGTTCGTAATTTGTGTTGGCGAGGCAGAATAGTATTGAGGATGTTAGGCCGTGGGAAATTATTATGATTATTGCACCTGAGAATGCTCATTGGGTTTGGATTATGGTTGCGGCTACTACTAGGCCTATGTGGCTTACAGATGAGTACGCGATTAATGATTTCAGGTCAATTTGTCGTAGGCAGATGGCGCTAGTTATTAATGCACCTCATAGGGCTAGGACAATGAATGGGTAGTGTAGATTGTTTAGGGTTGGGTTTACTAGGATGGTGATTCGTATGATTCCGTATCCTCCTAGCTTCAGTAGTAGGGCGGCTAGTAGCATGGATCCGGCGATTGGGGCTTCTACATGGGCTTTGGGCAGTCATAGATGTAGGCCGTATAGGGGGGCTTTTACTATGAAGGCTAGTAGTAGCGCTAGGCTGGATAACAGGCCTGTTCATGAGGTGGTTATTGTTGGGTGGTGTAGCTTTAGTATTGGGAAGTACAATGTGCCGATTTGGTTGTGCAGGTGGAGGATGGTAATTAGTAGTGGGAGTGAGCTGGCGAGTGTGTAGAATAATAGGTAGATGCCTGCGTTTAGTCGTTCTGGTTGGTTTCCTCATCGTGTGATTATGATTAGGGTTGGAATTAGGGTGGCTTCGAATGCGATATAGAATAGTGTTAACTCTGAAGCTGAGAAGGCTAGTAGGATGAATGGTTGGGCTAGGACTATTGTTGCAATGAAGACTCGTTTGCGGACTGGGGGCTCTTGTTCTAGGTGGTTTTGGCTTGCTATGATTATTAGTGGTAGTAGTCAGCAGGATAGCACTAGGAGCGGTGAAGAGATTTGGTCGATGGAGGTTCAATGGGTTAATCCTTTGCTTGGGTAGTAGGTTGGGACTAGTCATTGAAGGCTGATAGTGGCGATTAGGAGGCTGTGCGTTGTAGTGTTGGTTCATAGGTGTTTGTTGGGGGATAGGACGGTTAGTGGGAGTAGCATGATAGTGGGGACAAGGATTTTTAGCATTGTAGGAGGTTGAGGTTGTGTAGGTGGTCGGAGCCGTGAGTTCGGGTAGAAGCGACTAGTAGGGCTAGTCCTGTGCCTGCTTCGCAGGCAGAGAATGCCAGCATTAGGATGGGTAGGATTGTGGAGGATGGTGTTTGGGTTTGGATGGGCCACATGGTTAGGGCGACGTATATAGATAGTATTATGCCCTCTAGACATAGTAGGGCTGAGATTAGATGTGTTCGGTGGAAGGCTAGGCCTAGGCTGCTTAGGGTGAAGGCTGAATAGAAACTTAGGTGTAGGGCTGACATAAAGAAAGTTATAGGGTGTAAGCTATAATCTGTTGAGTCGAAATCAACTGTCTTGGTTAGACTAACTTTCTGTTACTCTGCTCATTCTAAGCCACCTTGAAATCATTCATATACTAATCCTAGGGTGAGTAGTAGGATTAGGATGGAGGTTCATGTTAGTGTGATGGTGGGGGTTTGTAGTTGAGTGGCTCATGGCAGTGGCAGGAGTAGGGCGATTTCTAAATCGAATAGTAGGAATAAGATGGCTACTAGGAAGAATCGAATTGAAAATGGGAGCCGGGCGGACCCTAGTGGGTCGAAACCGCATTCGTATGGGGATAGTTTTTCTGGGTCTGGATTGATTTGGGTCAGTCAGAAGTTTAATGTGGTTAGGATAATGCTTAATCCTATGGATAGAGCCATTATGAATATGATTATGTTCATTACTCTTCTCTGGGTTTAAACCAGATTCTAAGGATTGGAAGTCGATTGTAATTTATATACTAGAAGAGTAGGAACCTCATCAGTAGATGGTAATGTATAGGAATAATCATACTACGTCTACGAAGTGTCAGTATCAGGCCGCTGCTTCGAATCCGAAATGGTGGTTGGGTGTGAAGTGGTATTTGATTAGGCGTAGGAGGCATACTAACAAGAATGTTGACCCAATGATGACGTGGAGTCCATGGAAGCCTGTGGCGACAAAGAATGTTGAGCCATACACTCCATCGGCGATGGAGAATGGGGCTTCATAATATTCTATGGCTTGTAGGGCAGTGAAGTAGAATCCTAGGAGCACTGTTAAGGTAAGGGCCTGGATTGCTTGTTTTCGTTTAGCTTCTATGATGCTGTGGTGGGCTCATGTGACTGTGACACCTGAGGCCAGTAGAATGGCGGTGTTTAGTAGGGGTACGTCTATTGGGTCTAGTGGTTGGATTCCTACAGGTGGTCACTGTCCCCCTAATTCTGGAGTAGGAGCTAGGCTGGAGTGGAAGAATGCTCAGAAGAATCCTAGGAAGAAGAATGCCTCTGATGTGATGAATAGGACTATTCCATATCGGAGGCCTTTTTGTACTGTGGGCGTGTGATGGCCCTGGAATGTACTTTCTCGTACGATATCACGTCATCATTGTAGTATAACTAGGAGTGTGGAGGTCAGTCCGATAATAAGGAGGTAGGGGGTGTTGTAGTGGAATCAGATGGCCAGGCCGGATGTGGTAAGAAGGGCGGCGGCGGCTCCGAGGATAGGTCATGGGCTGGGGTCTACTATGTGGTAAGAGTGTGCTTGGTGAGCCATTGAGTGTTAGATGTTTTCTTGTAAGTACAGGCTTAATAGAAGCACGAATACGTAGGCTTGGATTATGGCTACCGCTACTTCTAGAATTGTCAGTAGGAATAATACTAGTAGGGTTAGTAGTGATACTATTGGTATTGTTGAAAGTAGGGCAATTGTTGCTGTGGAAATTAGTTGAATGAGTAGGTGGCCTGCTGTTAGGTTTGCTGTTAGTCGTACTCCTAGGGCTAGTGGTCGAATGAGAAGGCTGGTTGTTTCAATTAGAATGAGGGCAGGGATGAGTGGCGTTGGAGTACCTTCTGGCAGTAAATGGCCTAGTGAGGCTGATGGTTGGTTTCGTAGACCGATTAAGAGGGTGGCTAGTCATAGTGGGAATGCTAGGGCTAGGTTTATTGATAGTTGAGTTGTTGGGGTGAAGGTGTAGGGTAGTAGTCCTAATAGGTTGATTAGTAGTAGGAAGATTATTAGCGATGTAAGGATTAAGGCTCATTTGTGTCCTTCCTTGTTTAGTGGCATTATTAGTTGTTTTGTCACTAGATTAGTGAACCATAGTTGTAGTGTTGATAGGCGGTTAGTGATTCATCGGTTGTTTTGGGATGGTAGTAGGAGCGCTGGGAATGTTGTAGCGACTAAGATCAGTGGAATACCCAGCAGGGATGGACTTGAAAACTGGTCGAAGAAGCTTAGGTTCATGGTCAGGTTCATGGGGTGGTGTTTGTGGTTGTTGGTGTTTTGCTGGAGGGTGGGTTTGTTGAGATAAATGAGAGGAGTTTAGGTTGGATGATTATGGAGTAGGTGAGTCATGAAGTTAGCATGATAAAAAATCACGGGTTGGGGTTTAGTTGAGGCATGTCGTCAAGGAGGGTTATTATTCCTCTTTCTCTAGCTTAAAAGGCTAACGCTGTTCCATAGCTTCTTAACGACTAGGATGATAGTAGGGAGGATCAGCTTTCGAAGTTAGCGAGGGGGGCGGATTCTACTACGATTGGCATAAAGCTGTGGTTAGCTCCACAGATTTCTGAGCATTGTCCGTAGAACACCCCGGGTCGGGAGGCAGTGAATGAGGTTTGGTTTAGGCGTCCTGGAATCGCGTCGGTTTTAACTCCTAGGCTTGGGACGGCTCATGAGTGTAGGACATCGTCAGCGGTTACGATAACTCGGACTGACGATTCTATTGGGACGATCACTCGGTGGTCTACCTCCAGGAGTCGGAAATGTCCTATTGGCAGATCTGTGGTTGGTGTCATGTAGGAATCAAATGTGAGGTCTTTGAAGTCTGTATATTCGTAGGTTCAGTATCATTGGTGTCCGATGGCTTTTATGGTTAGGTCGGGCTCATTAATTTCGTCTATTATGTAGAGGATTTGTAGGGAGGGTAGGGCTAGCATGATCAGGACGATGGCAGGAAGAATTGTTCAAACTAGTTCAATTTCCTGTGCATCTACTGTGCTTGATGATAGCTTTTCGGTAAGTATCAGGGTTAGTAGGTATAGTACTAGGCTGCAGATAGCTAGAGCAGTTATTAGAGCGTGGTCGTGGAATTCTACTAATTCTTCTATAATAGGGGACGAAGCATCTTGGAAACCGAATTGTGAGTGGTTGGCCATTAGTTATTGAGGTGTACTGGGGTTTCACCTGTAATTTAACCTTGACAAGGTTATGTAATTGTTTTACTAACACCTCTGAATAAGAAAGAAGCATAAGTGGTGTATATGCGGTTGGCTTGAAACCAACATATGAGGGTTCGACTCCTTCCTTTCTTGGCTGTGGACTTGAACAAAGGCTGGCTCTTCGAAGGTGTGGTACGGTGGAGGGCAGCCGTGGATTCATTCTACGTTTGTGTTGACTAGTTCTGGTTGGATGACTTTACGTTTAGCTGCGAAAGCTTCTCAGATGATGAATACTAGTATGATTACGGCTGTTAGGGAAATTAGTGATCCCACTGAGGAGATTGTATTTCATAGTGTGTAGGCATCTGGGTAGTCTGAGTATCGTCGTGGTATACCGGCTAGTCCTAGGAAGTGTTGTGGGAAGAAAGTGAGGTTTACTCCTACGAATATTACTCCGAAGTGAGTTTTAGCCCATGTAGAGTGGAGGGTGTATCCTGTGAATAGTGGGAATCAGTGGGTGAATCCGGCTAGAATTGCGAATACAGCTCCTATTGACAGTACGTAGTGGAAGTGAGCTACTACATAGTAGGTATCATGTAGGGCGATGTCTAGTGAAGAGTTTGCAAGGACGATTCCTGTTAGTCCACCAATGGTGAACAGGAAGATGAAGCCTAGGGCTCATAATATTGGTGGGTCTCATTTGATTGTCCCTCCGTGTAGTGTAGCTAGTCAGCTGAACACTTTAATACCGGTTGGGATAGCAATGATTATGGTAGCGGATGTGAAGTAAGCCCGGGTGTCTACGTCCATCCCTACTGTGAATATGTGGTGGGCTCAGACGATAAACCCTAGGAATCCGATGGATAGCATGGCTCATACTATTCCTATATATCCGAATGGTTCTTTTTTTCCTGCGTAGTATGCTACTACGTGCGAGATAATTCCAAATCCTGGTAGGATTAGGATGTACACTTCTGGGTGTCCGAAGAATCAGAATAGATGCTGGTATAGTACTGGGTCACCGCCTCCTGCTGGGTCAAAGAATGTAGTGTTGAGATTTCGGTCTGTGAGTAGCATGGTGATGCCAGCGGCAAGGACCGGTAGGGACAGGAGGAGTAGAACTGCGGTGATTAATACTGATCATACGAATAGTGGGGTTTGGTACTGTGACAGGGCAGGTGGTTTCATGTTAATTGCTGTGGTAATGAAGTTAATTGCCCCTAGGATTGAGGAGATACCTGCTAGATGCAGGGAGAAGATGGCCAGGTCTACTGAAGCTCCGGCGTGGGCTAAGTTTCCGGCTAGTGGAGGGTAAACAGTTCAGCCTGTCCCTGCTCCTGCTTCTACTGTTGAGGAAGCTAGGAGCAGCAGGAAGGATGGGGGGAGTAGTCAGAAGCTTATATTGTTCATTCGTGGGAATGCTATGTCTGGAGCGCCAATTATTAGTGGGACTAGTCAGTTTCCAAATCCTCCAATTATAATTGGTATTACTATGAAGAAGATCATTACAAAAGCATGGGCTGTAACTACTACGTTGTAGATTTGGTCGTCTCCTAGTAGAGCTCCTGGTTGGCCTAGTTCTGCTCGAATAATAAGGCTTAGGGCGGTACCTACTATTCCGGCTCATGCACCGAAAATTAGGTACAGAGTGCCAATGTCTTTGTGGTTGGTTGAGAATAATCATCGGTTGATGAATGTCACAGGTAAGATGGCTGAGTGTCTAAGCGTTAGGCTGTAGTCCTTTTTACAGAGGTTTGATTCCTCTTCTTATCGACTCTGTAGTGAAGTTCATAGTGAGTTGCAAGCTCATTGATGCACATGACCGTGTGCCGGGGTCTGTTAGGCAGAAGCCCGTTGGTTTGGGCATATAGCTGTTAACTGTAGTGTCATGGGATCGAAGCCCATCTGCCTAGCGACGGCCTATAAAGTCCTAGCTTAATTAAAGTATCTGAGTTGCATTCAGGAGATGCAGGGTAGAGTCCTGCGGATTTTAACAGAAACTAAGAGGGTTTAACTCTTGTTTAAGGCTTTGAAGGCCTTCGGTTTAAGTGATCCTAAGTTTCTTAGATAGTGGTGAGAATTATGGGGGAGATTGGGAGAAGTATGGTGGATAGAGTGGCCAGAATGGCGATCGAAACATTGACTGGTTTGGTGTGGTGTCACTGTTTTATATGGTTTGTGGTGTGAGGGGGGAGTGTGATGGTTGCACAGTAGGCCAGACGTAGGTAGAAGAATAACCCCAATAGGGACAGCAATGAGATGGTGATTGCTGCAGGGATTATGTCCTGCTTAGTTAGTTCTTGGATGATGAGTCACTTTGGGAGGAAGCCTGTTAGTGGTGGGAGGCCGGCGAGCGATAAAAGTGCAAGTAGGAGGATTGCACTGAGTGTTGGGGTTTTTGTTCATGAGGTTATCAGCGTTGATAGTTTTAGGGCTTTTATTGAATTTAGGGTCAAGAATACTGCTGCAGTGATTACTGTGTATAGGTAGAAGTTTAGTAGGGTTAGTTTGGGGCTATATGCAGTGATAATGGCTATTCATCCTAGGTGGGAGATGGAGGAGAAGGCTATGATTTTTCGTGTCTGTGTCTGATTTAGTCCTATTCATCCCCCTACGGCTGCAGAAAGGATGGCTAGGGTAGTTAGTAGCGCTGGGTTTAGTGATTGAGAGGTTATTAATAGCAGCGCTATTGGTGGGAGTTTTATGGCTGTAGATAATAGGAGGCCAGTGGTTAGAGAGGAGCCTTGGAGCACTTCTGGGAATCAGAAATGGAATGGTACTAGCCCTAGTTTTATTGAAATGGCAGCTGTTATAAGTAAGCATGCGGCTGGTAGGGTTAATTGGGTGATGTCTCATTGTCCGGTGTACCATGCGTTGGTTATGCTGGAGAATAGCACTAGGGCTGAGGCGGTTGCTTGCACCAGGAAATATTTAGTTGCGGCTTCGATAGCTCGAGGGTGGTGGGATTTTGAAATTAGGGGTAGTACAGCCAATGTGTTAATTTCAAGGCCGGTCCAGGCTATGATTCAATGGTTGCTTGAGATTGTGATAGTTGTTCCTAATAGTAGGCTAATTACAAAGATTAGTTTTGCTTGGGGGTTCATTAGTAGGGGAAGGAGTTTAACCATCATTTTCGGGGTATGGGCCCGATAGCTTATTTAGCTGACACTACTAGGAAATAATATAAGGGAAGTATGGAGGATTTTGATTCCTTCTGTGCAGGTTCAATTCCTGCTTTTCTAAGTTTCTAGGAAATGAGAGGATTGGTGCACCTCTATGTTCACTTTATCATAGTGACCCTTTGATGTTCAGGCACATTTCCTTACAGTTTGTCTTATGTATGGTGGCAGGCCAGCGTAGCAGATTGGCATACTGGTGTGTCACAAACATAGAGCAAGCGTGAGGGGGAGGAAGTTTTTTCATAGGAGGTGCATTAGCTGGTCGTATCGAAATCGTGGGTAGGAAGCACGCACTCATAAGAAGCCTGCAGATAGCAGCAGAACTTTTGTGGCTAGGACTATTGGAAATAGTTCTTGTTGTAGGTTAAATAGGCTTGGGTTGAAGAATAGGATAGTGGTTAGTGTGTTTATGAGCATGATGTTAGCATATTCGGCTAGAAAAAATAAGGCGAATGGCCCTGCTGCGTATTCCACATTAAATCCTGATACTAGTTCTGATTCTCCCTCTGTCAGGTCAAATGGGGCACGGTTGGTTTCGGCGAGTGTAGAGACATATCATATTATGGCTAATGGCCAGCAGGAGAAAATCAGGTATAGAGGTTCTTGGGTGACTGCTAGGGTGTTTAAAGTATAGCTGCCACTAAGTAGGATGACGGAGAGTAGGATGATTGCTAGGGTTACTTCATAGGAGATAGTTTGGGCTACTGCTCGCAGTGCCCCAATTAGGGCATATTTAGAGTTTGAGGCTCATCCGGATCATAGAATGGAGTATACTGCTAGGCTAGATATAGTTAGTAGGAATAGTATGCCTAGGTTTAGGTCTGCGAGGGGGAATGGGATGGGTAAGGGGGTTCAGATTGAAATTGCTAGGAGTAGTGCCAGTATTGGGGTAATGATGAACAGAATTGGGGAGGATGTTGATGGGCGGATTGGTTCTTTGATGAATAGTTTCACTCCATCTGCCAGAGGTTGTAGTAGTCCGAATGGTCCCACGATGTTGGGGCCTTTTCGGCTTTGTATGTAGCCTAGGATTTTGCGTTCTACTAAGGTCAGAAAGGCTACGGCAACTAGGATTGGGATGGCGTAGGAGAGTGCTATGATGAGGTTAATTAAGATGGGGTGGTTGATCATTGGTTTTGGGGTAAAAGCTAGGGAGAGGATTTGAACCTCTGATTTAAAGGACTTAAGCCTTTTGCATTTGCCGAGCTCTGCCACGCTAGCTGATAGTCCTTTTCTAGGACGTGGTTTGGTGTGATAGCCTTTCGTAATTTAGTTGGCTTCATTACTTAAGGCGAAGGCTTGCTTGAGGTATTGGCCTTACTTTTCCTATCCTTTCGTACTGGGAAGAGTTCATCATAGATAGAAACCGACCTGGATTACTCCGGTCTGAACTCAGATCACGTAGGACTATTAATCGTTGAACAAACGAACCCTTAGTAGCTGCTGCACCACTAGGATGTCCTGATCCAACATCGAGGTCGTAAACCTCCTCGTCGATATGGACTCTCGGGGGAGATTGCGCTGTTATCCCTGGGGTAGCTTGGTCCATTGATCAATTATATTGGGTCTGGGTGCTGTTAGCACGTTGAGGGGTTGCTCTCGGTCTAGAGTTTTGGTCTAATTTTTGGAGGATTTGTTTTTCTCCAAGGTCGCCCCAACCGAAAAATGCAGGCCAACATCCTGTGTGTTCGTGAACCCAGTGGGTGTTAATGTGTTGTAGGGTGGCTGCTGATTTTGAAGTTCCACAGGGTCTTCTCGTCTTATGTTGTTATCCCTGCTTTTGCACAGGGAGATCAATTTCACCGATCGCCTGTAAGAGACAGTTAAGACCTCGTTTATCCATTCATACTAGTCTCAATTTACGAGACAATTGATTACGCTACCTTTGCACGGTTAGGATACCGCGGCCGTTGAACATCGAGTCACCGGGCAGGCATCACCTTCAATACTTGTTTTGGTTTTGCTGAAGGCTATGTTTTTGGTAAACAGTCGGGCCTTGACGGGTTTGCCTAGTTCCTTTTACAGGTTTTAATCTTTCTTTGGAGACGCTCCTGTGTCGGGTTAACAATGTACCTGATACTATGCTTGTTTTATTAGTCGTATCTTGGTGGCTTGTTAATAATGTACAGATGTAAGCTTGCGTCGAAGAGGGAGAACCCTGGTTACTCATTCTAGCATTAATTCTCCTATTTAAATATAGGTTAGCCTGTTAATGATGAGGGAGTCATAAAGTTCATATATTTTTGGATAGAGAGCTTTGACGCACTCTTTGTTGATGGCTGCTTGAAGGCCCACAATTCTTTTGGGTTAACAATGATTTATCCGCTCGTAGAGATTGTATTCTTTTTTAAAGGAGCTGTACCCCCTTTAAATTGCCCTTAATTCGCTTCATTAGGGTTTGTGGGGTTTCCTTGGAGTAGAATTAAGAGTGAACTTAGATTCGTTTCACAGGCAACCAGCTATCACCCAGCTCGATTGGCTTTTCACCTCTACTGACAAGTCATCCCACTCTTTTGCAACAGAGACGGGTTCGCTCAATAATAGCTGCTCGTAAGTAGCTCGCTTGGGTTTCGGGATGGCAAACTTAAATTCATTTTGCTTGGTTTTTCTTGCTAGACCATGATGCAAAAGGTACAAGGGCTTATCTTTGCTGTTTATAGCTTAGTTTATTTCACTATTATTTCATCTTTCCCTTACGGTACGTGGTCTCTATCGCTCCAATGGGTGTCTTTTCTATCGCCTATACTAAGACTAGTAAATGCTTTAGTTAAGTGGTGTAAATAGCTTTGTTATTCCAGGTCAATGTATGTTGGGCTAGAGTTTGGCATCAAGACGGTCTGATGTTACCAGGCATCTTTCAGGTGTAAGCTGAATGCTTTCGTTAAAGCTACGTCTTGGTGTTCTAAGTACACCTTCCGGTACACTTACCTTGTTACGACTTGCCTCATCTTTGGCTTAGTAGCTTATTAATTTATTTTTGGTGGGGTCGCCTTTGAGGAGGGTGACGGGCGGTATGTACGTGCTCCAGAGCCGGCTTAAAGAGGGCTTGATTATCCCACTTTACTGCTAAATCCGCCTTCCAGGGACAATTTCATATCCCTTTGCCGTAATGTTCTAATCTAGAAAATGTAGCCCATTGCTTCCATTCCATAGGCTATACCTTGACCTGTCTTGCTAGTGGGTTAGACTATTGCGCTCACTGTTTGACCTTCAGGGGGGGTGAGCTGGCGACGGCGGTATATAGGCTGAACTTGCAAGGAATGGTTAGGTAAATCGTGGATCATCGATTACAGAACAGGCTCCTCTAGGTGGGTTTGGGGCACCGCCAAGTCCTTAGAGTTTTAAGCGTTTGTGCTCGTAGTTCCCAGGCGGATGCTTAAGTAGGGGGTGAAGCATCAAGATTTAGGGCCAGGCATAGTGGGGTATCTAATCCCAGTTTGGGCCCTGGCTTTCGTGGATTTCAATTAATCGTTTGGCTAAGATCTTCTTTGGCAGTAGGTCTTTATGGGCGTCTTGGGCTTATTACGGCTCAGTCGCTTTTTTATCTTAGTTATTTGGATAGCATGTGACCACGCTTTACGCCGCTAATAAAGTTGATTTGAGCTTCCTGTATGACCGCGGTGGCTGGCACAGGATTTACCAGCTCTTATAGATTGCTATGACTAAGTCAAGTTTACACTCATTGCTTAATATTAATTACTGCTGAGTACCCGTGGGGGTGTGGCAAGTGCAAGGCGTCTTGGGCTACTGGGTGTTGAGTGAGCCTGATACCCGCTCCTATCGACCTGGTTAAAGGGGTGCCTAGGGCATCTACACTGGAATGCGGATACTTGCATGTATATGTCTAGCAAAAACCAACAGTAAGGTTAGGACTAAGTCTTTTGTCCATGGGTGCTTGTTGGCTACCATCTTGACATCTTCAGTGTCATGCTTTGCTATAAGCTACATGGAC